TGAACTGAATCCGATGGTTTAAAATAAGTATCCAATTTAAAAATAGAAAATTCATTAAAAGTTGGTATCAAGCCGTTTTCTCCAAAATGGACTAGATTCTATTGAAAAAGAAATGATCAAAATTGAAGTTATTTTCAAATCCAATTCTTTTATTCCAAATATTCAAAAGTTACTTAAATAAGCGGATAAATTAATTTTTTTTACCTATGTAATTTGGAATTCTATTTTTTTTTTAGTACTATCTATAATGACTGATGAATCAAGAACTTTCAATTAGAACTAAACTAATTCTGTCAATTGATTTTTTCTTACCGTCGTATCTGAAAAAATGGAAACTTAGGTAAGTGTTTTATCAACATATGTAGCAAAAGAAGATATCTAATTTAGCTCTTTCATGCCTACTATAACTAGTTATTTCGGTTTTCTATTGGCTGCTTCAACTATAACCCCAGCTCTATTAATTGGTTTGAACAAGATACGACTTATTTGAAATGAATTGAATGAACAAATTCATAAAAATAAATATTTCTCTTTCAGGTATTCTACGGCCCCTTCCCGTGTCAATTGTTAATTCTTGGTCATTGAGATTCGCGGATTTTTCAGATTAATATTTAGGGATAGATCTTACCTTTCTTTTTATCTCCTCAAACAAATCGAAATGATTGAAGTTTTTCTATTTGGAATCGTCTTAGGTCTAATTCCTATTACTTTAGCGGGATTATTTGTAACTGCATATTTACAATACAGACGCGGTGATCAGTTGGACCTTTGATTGAATAACATTTTTTTTTGATTGACCTCCTCCTTGCAGGAGGAGGTCAAATTCAAGTTGCAATTCAACTGTGTTTTGGTAAGTTTTTTTATTGTGATTCGAAATAACATAAACGGAATCACGCTCTGTAGGATTTGAACCTACGACATCGGGTTTTGGAGACCCGCGTTCTACCGAACTGAACTAAGAGCGCTTTCTTATGCCAGGAGATACGATTGTAAAGAAAAGGATTTTTGCATTTTTGTACCCCCAATGCGTCTTGCATACATTGGTATGCAAAAATGAAAGATTATGTCCGATTTTATTTAATTGATCTCACTCAATTAATCCCTCGTTACCGCCCATAGGAGAAGTAATAGGTAGGGATGACAGGATTTGAACCCGTGACATTTTGTACCCAAAACAAACGCGCTACCAAGCTGCGCTACATCCCTGTTTAAAATTGTTGTACAGTGTCATTGTACAAAATCCATGTCTTGTTTTCCATATCGTTATTTTCCCCTCTATCCATATAGAATTTTCTTGTCATTTCTTCTTTTTGGTTTCATATAATAAAAGAATTATATACATCTGAAACCTAACGTATAAAAAAAGAATGAATATTTATCGGTAATGCTTAGGAAGAAGGGGATCCCCCTTTTTTAGGAACAGGGATAGGAAAATCTCATCTACTGTTCATTATACATATCCGTTTTTGTTAGGAATTCCGTACAAAAAAATACAAATGATCTTGAACTACAGCATCTGACCATATATGTATTACAATAAAGAAGGAGGATTTTCAATGCAAGATATAAAAACATATCTTTCCACAGCACCTGTGCTAACTACTCTATGGTTTGGGTCTTTAGCGGGTCTATTGATAGAAATTAATCGTTTATTCCCAGATGCTTTGTCATTCCCTTTTTTTTCATTCTAGTTATTGATATGCGAAAAAATAAAGAAAATTTGAGATACAATTCTACGCGACGTGACTAAAACTTCGCCCCCCCCTTTTTTCAGTTCTTTAGGATAGGAAGGAAAGAAAAATAAAAAGTGTATTGAACCTCAGCAAAAATCCGGTGGATCTAAGATCCTATTTTGGAGAACAGAAATGGAAAGAGGGTCCAGTGTAAGGTAAATAAAAGCTTCACGAAAGCATAGCATAGAAAAAGATACTTAAATGAAATACTGGGATTAGAATACGAATAATTGATAGTTAGAAAAAATTGTATTACTTACATTATTACTATAGAAATAATATTCTATTAATATTAATTAGAATTACATAAATAATTAGAACGAAAACTTTAGAAATGGAATTTCTAGTTAGTAACTTCTATTGATATTTGATATTGATTTTTTTTCTTTTTTGTTCTTTTCGTCTTCTTAGGTTCGGGTCGAAAATAGAAGAGTTAAGTCGATCAAACAAAAATTCAAAGGAGGTTCATGGCTAAGGGTAAAGATGTCCGAGTTAGAGTTATTTTGGAATGTACAAGTTGTATCCAAAATGGTGTCAATAAGGAATCGCCGGGCATTTCTAGATATATTACTCAAAAGAATCGACACAATACACCCAGTCGATTAGACTTGAGAAAATTTTGTCGCTATTGTCACAAGCATACGATTCATGGGGAAATAAAGAAATAGATCGAACGGAGCACGTGTGTATGATCTTTCAAATCAAAGGAGGAGGAAAAGGAAGAACTTAACATTACCACATATACATATATATATATAATATACAAAATACAAATAAAACCTATTTCGGTCGGATCTGAAATGAATAAAAAAATAGAATTTTAGAGATAAGGAATAAACCATGGATAAATCCAAGCAACCTTTTCGTAAATCCAAGCAATCTTTTCGTAGGCGTTTTCCCCCAATTGAATCGGGGGATCGAATTGATTATAGAAACATGAGTTTAATTAGTCGATTTATTAGTGAACAGGGAAAAATATTATCTAGACGGGTGAATAGATTGACCTTGAAACAACAACGATTAATTACTATTGCTATAAAACAAGCTCGTATTTTATCTTTGTTACCTTTTCTTAATAATGAAAAACAGTTTGAGAGAGCGGAGTCGGTCCCTAGAACTACTGGTCCTAGAACCAGAAATAAATAGATATACTCTTCCATTGATTCAAAACTCTAATTGGAACTCAAGCTCAGATTGATGTTTTGTTCGAAAAAGCCTCAAATCTGGATTTGATTGTTGTGTTATAAGAAACAATAAATAGGGAAAGGAAAGAAGGAATCTTTTTTTTGAAAGATGTTTATTCATTCCTACTACTTATCTAAATTTCTTAATTTATTTTTATCTTCCCGGAGGCCGTTCTCCGGGGAATTCTGTTTCAAGCATTCCTATATATGACTTTAGAATAGAATCCCTTTTATCTTTTATTTGATAATCTTATTGGAAATCATGTAAAGACAATTCTTATTTGATATAGCTATTTGCGCAAGTATTTTACGATTAAGAAGCAATTGCTTTTTGTACAAATTGTGTATTAATCTACTATAACTATAGAATACCCCATTCTCACGAACTGCTGCATTTATCCGAGTGATCCACAAACGACGAAAGTCCCTCTTTTGCCTGCCCCTATCTCGATGAGAGGAAACCAAAGCTCTCATTTTCTGTTGAGTAGCGGTTCGGGTAAGCCTTGAATGAGCCCCTATAAAGGTTGATGCAAATAAACGAATTTTTGTTCGACGTCTCCGAGCTATATATCCTCGTTTAACTCTGGTCATTGAATCAAATTAAACTTTAATGAATAACTAATTGATTTCTCTTCTTTCAGTCATCCTTTTATCCCCCGATTGATTAATAACAAAACGGATTTTTCCGATATATAAAATAGAAATTCCAATGGCTTTTGCTACTATGACCTTCCCAACCACTATTTTTTTTCTTCCAGGTATTTTACCTGGAAATAGGAAATTCTAGCGATTAAATAAAAGAAAAAAAAGTGGGTTCCGTCGTTTCTATGGTTACTTCGTAAACGGTGAGGTCCTCTCTATACACCGGAGCCCCCTCTTTCATTTAATCAAATGTTATTGTGAACTTGTATAGTTCACTCTCCTTGGCTCTACCAATCAATTATACAGTAATAGCTCTTTTCACAAGAAAGGATATCCATACAGTGACGGCATTTAATTATGAAAGTTGGCTAGGTAGCTGACCTTGTTAGTCCGTTCTTTCAAAAATAGGAACATAACCTTTTTACTTATAGTACTATTTCCTCCGCTTAATGGATAACTATTTGCTATGCTACCAATGGGGAATTGCTTCTCATCTCAAATTGAGGTGATTGGATTTGCACCAATGGAAACCATAAATTTCAACTTCATACACAAAAAATATAGGTATATGATAGATCTTCATTTTTTTTTTTTTTAGTTTATTTTTAGATAGTAAATGGCTTTTTCCGCTCTATCTATCCTATTCATTGGTACTGGTGATTGGTACTGGAAAAATTGTTTCATTTGTTCGAACTCATGATCTAAACGAGTCGCACATACACCCTAGTACATGTTCCCCTACGCTGAGGACATCCTCGAAGCGCGGGGGATTTCGTGATATTTCTTATTGGCTGTCTTGTGTTTCTAATAAGTTGTTTAATTGTCGGCATATCATAATATATATAACAAAATAGGTTGGTTTAGATCGATCTTAACCTGATGATTGATGATTATGAATTATTTCCATTCAATATAAAATCGCGGAAAATTCGAATTATGGTTTCAAGCGGAATCATGTATTTACACGGAATCCCCAGTATTTTCATTTTCGACCGCTACAAGATCAACAATTCCATGAGCTTGGGCTTCTTTTGCTGACATAAAAACATCCCTTTCCATGTCTTCGGATATAACCCATAAAGGGTTGCCCGTTCTTTGTACATAAACCTTTGTGAGGGTTTCGCGAAGTTTCAGTAGTTCTTCCGCTTCCAGGATAAATTCGCCTGCTTGCGCCTCATAAAAAGAACTAGCGGGCTGGTGAATCATAACCCGGATAATATTTGATATAACATCATGCATAAACGGTTCTTCTATCTCGCACGATTGGGCTAAAGTAAGGGATAAAAAAACAAGAAGAAAAAAAAACAAATAGAATTGAACAGCCGTACAGGCATCTTTTGTGCATTGCATACGGCTCTGCAATGGAATTTCCTTTCTATTCTATCGAAGAAAAAAAGAGAATCCATCCGATCCAGATCGTTGAATGATCCATTTACCACCCTTCCTTTCGTATTGTAGGAGTAAAAAAATACTATGATGGTTCTGTTGCTTTCTATATTTATCTCGTCTGCGATTTAGCAATCCCAAAGTTTCTTTTTGATATGATCAAATAAGGAAAAATGATCTTTTTTTTTTTTTCATTTTCGCACTCTTTCTTTCGTAACATAAATATCAGAAGGAGACTTCTGGTGTGGAAGAAAAATGGTTTGTGACGCTGAAAATGTACTCCCGACACATAAATAAAATCAAATCGGAAATAACCTTTGTTTCATACTACTATCTCGATACAAAATCTCGTGTTAGGAAAAACAATAATAGTTTGTTCATATCGAACTCGAAGTGCCATGCTATTATTACCTATTATTCACATTCGATATGGCGAAGGCATAGTCTTCTTCTTTTTTTTTTCAAATAAAAACTCATTGGCGCCAAGCGTGAGGGAATGCTAGACGTTTGGTAATTTCTCCTCCGACCAGAATAAAAGATCCCATTGAAGCGGCTAATCCCATGCATATTGTATGTACATCAGGCGAAACAAATTGCATAGTATCATAAATGGCTATTCCTGGTATTACCCATCCGCCGGGGGAGTTTATAAACAAATAAAGATCCTTAGTATCATCTTCTATACTGAGATATACCATGAGACCAACAAGTTGATTTGAGATCTCGCTATCAACTTCTTGGCCTAAAAAAAGTAATCTTTCTCGATAAAGTCGGTTGATTAGGACAAAATTGTATCCCTTTTGAACCGTACGTGCACCTTTGGATGCATACGGTTCAAAAAAATTGCGAAAAAAAGAATCAACGTGTCGATTCCAATCCTATCTCTTTTTTTTTTTACAGATTTCCGTTTTTCTAATGAAAATGAAGGGGTTTTTCTTCTATTTTTCAAAAAAATATGAGTTTTAGCTCCCTTCCCTAAAAAAAAGAATTTACTGAACTTAACTTATTTATTTTTATTGAATTAACCTTCATTGATGTATTGTTTCGTCGAGATTCAAATCACGATGTCATTTTCTTGTTCCTGAATGGGTCCTTTCAATTCTTTTAGGTTCATGTTCTACTCCGGGGAAAGATCTGCCCGAATTCTATTTGCACATATAGGACAAATGATCTCAGTACCATTTCTTTTTGCTACGACTTTTTCAATTCGTTTTATGCCTCCCCCAAACTATTCGATGTATTCATCATACTGGTTGGCATGGCAGTTTGAGATCACCCCTATAATTAAATACTAAGAATCGTCTATGCTACAAGTGGTAATTCTACATATATTACTATTACCAATTTGGTATTTTCTGAACAGAGCCTGGATACTTGATTTTATTAGTCCAAGTCAACCATAAATTCTTCTAATTGATAATATTGATCCTCAATATAAATTAATCTAATTTCACTTCACGCTCCGAATGATTGATTCTTCAATCAATACAATATTTCTTGGGCGAAACAGAGGATATCTCAATCGGGGAGAAAACGGGTAAATCCCATATGACCCAATATGTCTGACAAGTCGCACTATACGTCAACCCAAACTGCATCTTCCTCTCCAGGACTCCGAAAAGGTACTTTTGGAACACCAATAGGCATTAAATTAAAGAAAAAAATTAAGTACTATACTTCACTTTAATATGGAAACGTAAGAATCAGTTTATTGTCTTCATCATTTTTTTCTGTTTATTCTAGTTTATACATAAATTGGAAGGTTTTTAGAGAAAGACAGAATGAATAAATCAAAATTTGAATGAAGGGACCGACTGTTCGAATAATAAACAAGTATCCATGCATTCGTTCCCACAAAATGGGACCAATGCTCCCATTGCGTATTGGCACTTATCGGGTATAGAATAGATCTGCTTCTCTTTGTTCTTACGAACAGAATTTTTCCGTTATTTTCAACGGAATAGAATAAATAGTAACCTTTTCTCATACAGAATCCGCTGAAAAGTACATAACATAGTATATTCCAATGCGATAAAGTTACATAGTGTCTATTTTTCTTTGATAAAGGGGTATTTCCATGGGTTTGCCTTGGTATCGTGTTCATACTGTCGTATTGAATGATCCCGGTCGATTGCTTTCTGTCCATATAATGCATACGGCTCTAGTTTCGGGTTGGGCCGGTTCGATGGCTCTATACGAATTAGCGGTTTTTGATCCCTCTGACCCCGTTCTTGATCCAATGTGGAGACAAGGCATGTTTGTTATACCCTTCATGACTCGTTTAGGAATAACCAATTCGTGGGGTGGTTGGAGTATTTCAGGAGGAACTATAACCAATCCGGGTATTTGGAGTTATGAAGGCGTGGCAGGGGCACATATTGTGTTTTCTGGCTTGTGCTTTTTGGCGGCCATCTGGCATTGGGTGTATTGGGACCTAGAAATATTCTGTGATGAACGTACGGGAAAACCCTCTTTGGATTTGCCCAAGATCTTTGGAATTCATTTATTTCTTTCAGGGGTGGCTTGCTTTGGTTTTGGCGCATTTCATGTAACAGGCTTATATGGGCCTGGAATATGGGTGTCCGATCCTTATGGACTAACTGGAAAAGTACAATCCGTAAGTCCAGCGTGGGGCGCGGAAGGTTTTGATCCTTTTGTTCCAGGAGGAATCGCCTCTCATCATATTGCAGCAGGTACACTGGGCATATTAGCGGGCCTATTCCATCTTAGTGTCCGTCCGCCTCAACGTCTATACAAAGGATTACGTATGGGCAATATTGAAACTGTACTTTCTAGTAGTATCGCTGCTGTTTTTTTTGCAGCTTTTGTTGTTGCTGGAACTATGTGGTATGGTTCAGCAACTACCCCAATCGAGTTATTTGGTCCCACTCGTTATCAGTGGGATCAGGGATACTTCCAGCAAGAAATATATCGAAGAGTTGGTGCTGGACTAGCCGAAAATTTGAGTTTATCGGAAGCTTGGTCTAAAATTCCCGAAAAATTAGCTTTTTATGATTACATTGGTAATAATCCGGCAAAAGGAGGATTATTCAGAGCGGGCTCAATGGACAGCGGAGATGGAATAGCTGTTGGATGGTTAGGACACCCCGTCTTTAGAGATAAAGAAGGGCGCGAACTTTTTGTACGTCGTATGCCTACTTTTTTTGAAACATTCCCGGTAGTTTTGGTAGATGGAGACGGGATTGTGAGGGCGGATGTTCCTTTTCGAAGGGCGGAATCAAAGTATAGTGTTGAACAAGTAGGTGTAACCGTTGAGTTCTATGGTGGCGAACTCAATGGAGTCAGTTATAGTGATCCTGCTACTGTGAAAAAATATGCTAGACGTGCACAATTAGGTGAAATTTTTGAATTAGACCGGGCTACTTTGAAATCTGATGGTGTTTTTCGTAGCAGTCCAAGGGGTTGGTTCACTTTTGGGCATGCTACGTTTGCTTTGCTCTTCTTTTTCGGGCATATTTGGCATGGCGCTAGAACCTTGTTCAGAGATGTTTTTGCTGGTATTGATCCAGATTTGGATGCTCAGGTGGAATTTGGAGCATTCCAAAAACTTGGAGATCCGACTACAAGGAGACAAGTAGTTTGATACAAGATTGCTCTGGTATCTTTCACCTCTATTTTTTTTTATTTGAATAGGGTACCCGAGAAATATTGACTTGAATCACCTTCTTTTCTTTGATTCTTTCCCTCTTTTTATATGGTATGGTAAATGATCCCACCCAAACGAATAGGTGTGAAAGCTATAATTGTAAACCACGATCGAATCTATGGAAGCATTGGTTTATACATTCCTTTTAGTCTCGACTTTAGGGATAATTTTTTTCGCTATCTTTTTTCGCGAACCGCCTAAGGTTCCGACTAAAAAATGAAATGATTTTTTATTATATCAACTGAAGTAACGAGTCTCCCATATTGGGAGGCTCATTACTTCAACTAGTCTAGTCCCCATGTTCCTCGAATGGATCTCTTAGTTGTTGAGAGGGTTGCCCAAAAGCGGTATATAAGGCGTACCCCGTAAAGCTTACAAGTAAACCAGATATGAAGATGGCGACTAGAGTTGCTGTTTCCATTTTTAGATAATTTCAAGATCACAATGGATCTACGATAAGATCGTTTATTTACAACTATAACGGAATGGTATACAAAGTCAACAGATCTTAACCAATGCTTAAATAAGATTTATGGCTACACAAACCGTTGAGGGTAGTTCTAGATCTAGACCAAGACAAACTACCGTAGGGAATTTATTGAAACCATTAAATTCGGAATATGGTAAAGTAGCTCCGGGCTGGGGGACTACACCACTTATGGGAGTCGCAATGGCTCTATTTGCGATATTCCTATCTATTATTTTGGAAATTTATAATTCTTCCGTTTTACTGGATGGAATTTCGATGAGTTAGGTTCATAAGAACTATGAAGCCTTTGTTTTTCAATAAAAAAAAAATTACTTAAGACTCGGATTTATAGACCATTCTGGTAGTTCGACTGTGGAATTTCTTTGTTTCGGTATTTCCGGAATATGAGCGTGTGACTTGTTATAATTGATCCTATTGATAATACAGAGAATGATCCTGTCATCTCTATCAAGATGATTCTACCCCGTCGGATATTTATTCTAATATCCGGAGCACGGAATATATAGAATAGATCAAGAAAAGAAATATTTGAACTATGATTCATACCTACTATTCAGACCTCGCAACCGGACTCAAAAAAAAAAACAATTTCAGATGGGTATTTCCTATCCAAAATCAAACGATTTTTCTTTCTTTAGACTTATTCATTTTGTCCGAAGGACAGCTCTTTCTATAGATCTTGTTGAGTCATTACATCTACTCATTAAATAAGTGATGATCAAATGGTTTTTACTCAGAAAACCTTTGAATTTAGCTGGGGGCTAAATTTATAAATCATCGTGGTTCTAGTATGAATCTGAGGTTTTAATTGATTCGTAGGGTCTCAACAAGAGAATTCCTAGCATATAGTAAAACAAGAGTCGATCCACATTACGCACAAAAAAAAAACAACAAATTA